CTGATTTTTTATTGAATTGAGTTGTGTATATTTCGATACATATAAAAGATCCCCAAAAGAGTTTTATTTTATACTTGTTGCATATATGTCTGCTTTGACTCGAATGAATGTTCTGAAGAAACCTCAATTAAGTTATGTTATAGAAAAAGAGGATTCTTGCGCTTTTACCCTCCTGCTGAGAAAGCATTGATTTCTCGGCTCATTTCTTAAAATACTTCAATTGGTACACGCAAGAAATAGGCCAATTCAGCGGCTTTTTGTTCCATTTCCCGTGGGGTAAAATTCTCATCAGTACGAGTCAATGGAATGGCTCCCTGGCCTCTGATATCCATATAAAGGACACGACGAGCATAAATACCCTCTTTAACTTCTATTCTGACGGACTGAATATCTTTTATAAGAAATCGGAGGAAGACCCGACGATTCTTTCCAGGAAATCCCCACCGAAAGATACACACTATTCCGTCTTTTCTATCAAATCGATCATAACCACTACCTACATTCCACGAAATTGTGCACCACAAATAGGAGCTAATAAAAAGACCCGCGATCCCATAGAAAGACATCACAATTCCTTGTGGAAAAAAAACTATTTCCTGAGACGGAAATAAAGATATCAAATTTCTACCAAGATAACTGGAGGTTCCAACCAACAAGAATCCTAATGAACCTAAAAAAAGGATAACAGCCCAGCAGAAATTACTTGTTTTTCGAGCCCCCGTTATAGGTTCTATCCATATATGTTCTGATCGACAACTCATACTTGATCCGGTTGCTTTTTTTGGAATTGAGAGAATACCCCAAATGAATTTGACTTTAGTCCTTTTGTTTCCGAAGTAACTCGCATCAACTAGCACTAGTTTGATGTGAACCTTTAGGAGTAATTCATTAAATTGGTTAGATCTAAACTAATAACATACCCTTCGTATGATCTCACTAAAGATAGCCACATACATATAGATAGACCAACTTTACAGTTCAGCCATTCGTCAATTCGGGTCTATTTGAAAATAGCTAGAATACATTTACCCCTATACCATTTTCTGCAGACATAAGAGTTTTTCGGCGGAAGCCGCTTATACCATATTTTGCTAAATGGATATCTGTGTTATGATACAAGCGTCAGTTTTGAAAAAAAAAATAGATGAGATTTTGTCCCATCGGCTCTAAACAATCTTGTTTTTTTGAACATGAAGAAATAAAGAAGCCATTGCGATTGCCGGAAAGACTAGGCCTACTAAAGGCACCAAAACAGAGGGAAAGTTAAGAGTTGTCATAGAATGGGTACCTCAATTTACTATTTGTACCTTTTATTATTATTTCTATTTTATATTTATTTTTTATAATATAAAGATATCTTATTATATATAAAGATATCTTATTATAATTTGATAATTCTAAATTGGAATTATTATTACTTAATATCTATTAAGTATAGATCTAATTTCTACATGAAAGATTTGAAAGGATATGGATGAGATATTATTATTATTCTTTTCTTCATTTTTTGCTCTTGTCTTCGAATTTCATTTACTAAGCAAAAAGTTTCTTAAAAATTCATTATATTCTTAAAAATTCATTATATTGAAGGGTTTGTTAGAATCCCATCCAGCAGGAGCAGGGATTCTTAGTCAAAATAGGATTATTGTAAGATATAGAAAGATAAAAAATTCTATATTTTGTAGATTTTAATTATATATGACGAGAAGAGGATATTTTTTTTTATTTGCCTAATTTCACGAAAATAAGAATTTCATCTTTTATCTTGTTGATAGAGGCTTCTTGATCAATAATCAAGAATATAGAAAAAGGGGCGGGTTTTCTGTGACTTTTGATTCCTTATATGATTAGATCTTATGTCAACAAAGAAAACCCCATTCGTCTAATTTTGACTTGGATTCTGATAAACTAATTACTTGTGTGCTCAAAATAATTGAACTTAATGTTCTAATTTTGATTCAAAGGAAAGAAAGTATGGAGTTGAAGTAACTCACTCAGAACGCTTTTTAAAGGATTACGTGGTACGATTAGATCGAATAAGCCCTTCTGGAATAAATACTCAGCCGCTTGTGAACCTTCGGGTACTGTTTTATTCAATGTTTGTTCAATTACTCTTTTACCCGCAAACGCAATGTAGGCATTGGGTTCGGCAATAATGATATCCCCCAACATACCAAAACTAGCTGTCACCCCACCGGTAGTAGGAGATGTAAGGATTGGTACATAGAATAACTTTTTATTTGATTGATAATCATATAAAGCAGAAGATATTTTAGCCATTTGCATCAAGCTCAAACTTCCTTCTTGCATGCGTGCCCCTCCGGAAGCACACACTATAATAAGAGGTAGAAATTCTTTAGTAGCGTATTCAATCAAACGGGTAATTTTCTCCCCGACTACGGATCCCATACTACCCCCCATAAACTGAAAATCCATAACCCCAATTGCTACGGTAATACCGTTTAGTTGTCCTATGCCTGTTTGAACAGCCTCGGTTAAT